CCGTTCCATGCCTCATTTCATAGTGAACCTCAAAGTGGCTCTATTTTCATTATATTCCATCTATATCCCAATTCCATTCATTTAATATCCCTTTGGTATCAAAAACATAAGAGATGTCATTTATAGTCCATCTCTTTCTATATATGGAAAGTTAAGAAATCATCATATAATAATCGAGAAATTGCAATAGAAAAGAAAAAAGGGAGGTTTGTGATGATTTTGAAATCTTTTCTACTAGGTAATCTATTATCCTTATGCATGAAGATAATAAATTCGGTCGTTGTGGTCGGACTCTATTATGGATTTCTGACCATATTCTCCATAGGACCCTCTTATCTCTTCCTTCTCCGAGCTCGGGTTATGGAAGAAGGAACCGAGAAGGAGATATCAGCAACAACTGGTTTTATTACGGGACAGCTCATGATGTTCATATCGATCTATTATGCGCCTCTGCATCTAGCATTGGGTAGACCTCATACAATAACTGTCCTAGTTCTACCCTATCTTTTGTTTCATTTCTTCTGGAACAATCACAGAAACTTTTTAGATTATGGATCCACTACCAGAAATTCAATGCGTAATCTCAGCATTCAATGTATATTCCTGAATAATCTAATTTTTCCATTATTCAACCATTTCATTTTACCAAGTTCAACATTAGCCAGATTAGTAAACATTTATATGTTTCGGTGCAACAACAAGATATTATTTATAACAAGTAGTTTTCTTGGTTGGTTAATCGGTCACATTTTATTCATTAAATGGGTTGGGTTGATATTATTTTGGATACAGAAAAATTATTCTATTCAATCTAATAAATACTTTGTGTCAGAGTTGAAAAATTTGATAGCTCGAATCTTTAGTATTCTTTTATTTATCACTTGTGTTTACTACTTAGGTAGAATGCCATTACCCATTGTGACTAAAAAACTGAAAGAAAGCTCAGAAACAGAAGAAAGGGTAGAAAGCGAAGAAGACCGCGATGTAGAAATAACTTCTGAAAAGAAAATGAGAGAGACTATAGAGGAACAAAAAGGATATACTAATTATGAAAATTCTTATCTTGATATTTATCAAGAACCCTCAGAATTAGAAAGTAAAGAAGAAAAAAAAAGTATTAGCTGGTTTGAAAAACCTCTTGTGACTTTTCTTTTCGATTATAAACGATGGAATCGTCCATTACGATATATAAAAAATGATCGATTTGAAAATGCTGTACGAAATGAAATGTCACAATATTTTTTTTATCCATGTCCGAGTGATGGAAAACAAAGAATATCTTTTACATACCCACCTAGTTTATCCACTTTTTCAGAAATGATAGAACGAAAAATGTTTTTGTACACGACAGAAAAACTATCTCATGAAAACAAGAATTTATATAATAATTGGATTTATACTAATGAACAAAAAAAAGAGAATCTGAGCAGTGAATTAATAAATCGAATAAAAGTTCTAGAAAAACAAACAGGATCTCTTGTTCCAGATGTGCTAGAAAAAAGAATCAGATTATACAATGATGAAAATGAAGAAGGATATTTGCCTAAAAAATACGATCCTTTTTTAAACGGGCCATATCGCGGAAAAATAAAAAAATTCTATTCACGTTCAATGATAAAGGATTTAATAATTTCCGCAAGGGATTCCATTACAGAGGATTCGATTTGGATAAATAAAATTCATAGTCTACTTCCTAATAATTATCGAGAATTTGAAGATCAAAAAAATGAATTTGTTGATTCTGAGGAATTATTATCGACACATACACATATTGATAATTCTTTAACCCCAATACCTCGAATCGGCGAATTTTCTTCGGAATATCAAACCCAAGAACAAAGAGGAATTGATTCCGAAAATAAAGCAAAAGACTCGAAATTTTTATTCAATGCAATTACAAATGATTCAAATAATGAAACAATTAGAAATAAATTTATTGCAATAGAAGACATCAATAAAAAGGTTCCTCGATGGTCATACAAATTAACCGATGATTTGGAAGAAGAAGAAGAAGAAGAAAATCAAGAAGAGCCAAAAGAGGATCATGAAATTCGTTCAAGAAAAGCCAAACGGGTGGTAATTTACACCGATAAGGATCAGGATGCCGATACTAGTAGTAGTAATAATAGTGATCAAGGAGAAGAGGTATCTTTGATACGTTACTCACAACAATCGGATTTTCGTCGGGACCTAATCAAAGGATCCATGCGTGCTCAAAGACGTAAAACAGTCACTTGGGAAATGTTTCAAGCAAATGCGCACTCGCCACTTTTTTTGGATCAAATTGATAAAACATTTTTTTTTTCCTTTGATTTCTCCGAAATGATGAATCTTATTTTTAGGAATTGGATGAGGGGAGAATCAGAAATTTTGATTTCCGATTCTGAAGAGGAAGAAACAAAAGAAAAAAAGAAAAAAAACAGGGAAAAAAAAGACGAAAATGAGCGTATAGCAATATCAGAAGCCTGGGATACCATTATATTTGCTCAAGCAATAAGGGGCTTGATGTTAGTAACCCAATCCTTTTTGAGAAAATATATTAAATTGCCTTTCTTAATAATAGCTAAGAATATTGGACGTATGCTATTATTACAATTCCCCGAGTGGTATGAGGATTTGAGAGATTGGAATAGAGAAATGCATATTAAATGTACTTATAATGGTGTTCAATTATCAGAAACGGAATTTCCCAAAAATTGGTTAACAGATGGTATTCAGATAAAAATTCTATTTCCTTTCTGTCTGAAACCTTGGCAAGGGTCTAAGGTAAGATCCCATCATAGAGATAAAAAAGAGGAAAAAGACAATTTTTGTTTTTTAACAATTTGGGGAACAGAAGTAGAAGTACCATTTGGTTCTCCACGAAAACAGCCTTCTTTTTTTGAACCCATTTTTAATGAATTCAAAAAAAAATATATAAAAGTGAAAAAGAAAATCTTTCTAGTTCTAAAAGTTTTAAAAAAAAAAATAAAATGGTTTATAAGAGCCTTAAAAGAAAAAACAAAATGGATTCAAAAAATAGTTCTAGTTATAAAAGGAATAATAAAAGAATTTGAAAAAAGAAACCCAATTCGATTATTTGAATTAAATAAAAACGAGCTGGTTGAAAGTGAAAAAAATTCCATAATTAGTAATAATAATAATAAGAATAGCCAGGAATTGATCATTCAAATTCAATCAATAAATTGGACAAATTATTCACTTGTAGAAAAAAAAATGAAAGATCTTATTGATAGGACAATCACGATCAGGAATCAAATAGAACAGATCAAAAAGGACAAAAAAAAAATAATTCCAATTCCTGATATAAATATTATTAGTCCTAACAAGACAAATTTTAATGATAAAAAATCCAAATCGTGGAAAGATATTTGGCTAATATTCAAAAGAAGAAAGACCCGATTAATACGTAAATTACATTATTTTATAAAATCCTTCATTGAAAGAATATACATTGATATCTTTCTATATATTATTAACATCCTCAGGGTCAATGTACAATTTTTCGTTAAATCAATAGAAAAAAAAATGGAAAAATCCATTTCTAACAATAAAACTAATCAAGAAGGGACTGATATTGATGAACCGAATAAAAATATGATTCCCTTTATTTTGACTATAAAAAAGTATCTTTTTAATATTAGTAGTAAGAATTTAAATCCTTATTGTGATTTATCCTCTTTGTCCCAAGCATATGTATTTTACAAAATATCACAAATTCAAGCTAGTAACAAATATCACCTGAGACCTGTACTTCAATATCATGGAACTCATCTTTTTCTTAAAGATCAAATTAAGGATTATTGTGAGACACAAGGAATATTTGATTCCAAATCAAAACATAAGCAAATTGATATTAATAAGTCTAGAATAAATGAATGGAAAAGTTGGTTAAAAAGCCATCATCAATACAATTTATCTCAGACTAAATGGTCTCGATTAGTACCTAAAAAGTGGCGAAATGGAGTCAATCAACGTTGTATAATTCAAAATGAGAATTCAATGAAATTGAGTTCATATAAAGAAGAAAAAGATCCATTAATTTGTTATGTAAAACCAAAGTATTACAGAGCAAATTTATTGATGGGTAGTCAAAAAGAAAAATTTAAAAGAAACTGTAGATATGATCTTTTATTACATAAATATATAAACTATGAAAATAGTGAGGACTCGTATATTTCTGAATTACCATTACAAGTAAATAGAGATCGAGAAATTTTATATTCATATAATTTAAATACACAAAAACCTCAATCACTTTATATACTAATGGATATAGATCTTAGTGATTATCTGGGAGAAGAATATTATATATACAGAAAAAAAAATCTGGAGAAAAAATATTTCAATTGTAAAATTTTCCATTTTTTTATTAGACAAAATATGCATATTGATACCTGGATCAATATGCATATTGGTACCAAGATTAATAAAAATACTAAAACTAGAATTAATAGTTATCAAAAATTTTATAATAAGAATATTTTATCTCTCACGATTCATCAAGAAATCAAAACACCCAAATCTAATCAAAAAAGAAACCTTTTTGATTGGATGGGAATGAATCAAGAAAAGTTATATCGCCACATATCAAATCGAAAACCTGAGTTCTTCCCAGAATTTGGAATACTTTATGATACATATAATGCATATAAGATTAAACCATGGATCATACCAATCAAATTACTTCTCAATTTTGACGTAAATGAAAATTCTAATCAAAATAAAAATATCAATGAAAATAAAAAAAAAGATCTTCATATATCATCTAATAAAAAAGAATATTTTGAATTAGAATTTAAGAATCAAGAAAAAAAACAACAATCAAGTCAAGTGAATCTTGAATTCGATGTACAAGAGCAAAAGAAAAAAGATATTGAAGAGGACTACATAGGATCATCAAACATTAAAAATAAAAAAGGTAGAAAAAAAAAACAATACAAGAGCAAGAAAGAAGCGGAATTGGATTTATTCCTGAAAAAATATTTTCTTTTTCAATTAAGATGGGATGATCCTTTAAATCAAAGAATGACCAATAATATCAAGGTATATTGTCTCCTACTTAGATTGGTAAATCCAAAGGAAATTGCTATATCCTCGATTGAAAGAGGAGAAATGAGTTTAGACGTAATGGTGATTCAGAAAGATCTAGCTCTTACAGAATTGATAAAAAATGGAATATTGATTATCGAACCAGTTCGTCTATCTATAAAATGGGATGAAAAATTGATTATGTATCAAATCATGGGTATCTCGTTGGTCAATAAGAATAAATACCAAATTAATGGAAAGCGCATAAAAAAAAAATCTGTTGATAAGAATGATCTTGAAAAATCCATTACGCAACAATATAGCAATATATTTGTAAATGAAAACAAAAATTATTATGATTTCCTTGTTCCTGAACATATTTTATCTACTCGACATCGTAGAGAGTTGAGAATTCTAATTTGTTTCAATTCTAGGAATAAAAATGGAGTAAATGGGATTTCACTATTTGGTAATGAAAACTATGTAAAGAACTGTAAACAATTTATGAATGAAGATCAGTATACTCATACAAACAAATTAATGAAATTCAAATTGTTTATTTGGCCAAATTATCGATTAGAGGACTTAGCTTGTATGAATCGATATTGGTTTAATACCAATAATGGAAGTCGTTTTACCATGTCAAGGATACATATGTATCCGCGATTTCAAAAAAACTGATAATAGATGATAGTGATTTAATATCGTATCAATTAGATGTAGAAATGAATCGACGAAATCCTCTTAGATACAAAGAAATTGAAATTATTCAATTTCGCGAATGCAGAAATGTATTATCCCTTTTTATCCAATTATCCAAATCAAATTTAAAAATTTGATTTGGATAAAAAATAAATACAAATTTTTCTGTATACCTAATTAAAACGACTAGTATTATTATATTATTAAATCAACTATTATTACGTTTATTATTCCTGATCGGTAAATAGAAAAAAGATATATATAAGAATTTCTTTATTTTATGGTCAAAAATTCATTCATTTCAGTTCTTCCACAAGAAAAAGAAGAAAACAGGGGATCCGTCGAATTTCAAGTATTCAGCTTCACTAATAAGATACGGAAACTTACTTTACATCTCGAATTGCACAAAAAAGATTTTTTATCTCAGAGGGGTCTTCGAATAATTCTGGGAAAACGCCAACGATTACTAGCTTATTTGGCAAAGAAAAATAAAGTACGTTATAAAAAATTAATAGGTCAACTGGATATTCGAGAGCAAAAAACTCGTTAATTTGACTGCAAATTTTTGGAAATGAATTTAGATTATAAATTCATTCATTTTCATTTATGAAATTTTTATTATTATTTATTGTTAGAATATTTTATTAGTATATTATTAGTATTAGAATTACTAGATATAAGAATTATTATTAAGAATTAATTATTAGATCTTGCATTTTAATGAACCTCGTTTTGAGAAATTCATGAAATAATGAATCGAGGAAAAAGATATGACTGTACCGGCTACAAGAAAGGATCTCATGATAGTCAATATGGGTCCTCAACACCCATCAATGCATGGTGTTCTTCGACTGATCGTTACTCTCGATGGTGAAGATGTTATTGACTGTGAACCCATATTGGGTTATTTACACAGAGGGATGGAAAAAATTGCGGAAAACCGAACAATTATACAATATCTCCCCTATGTAACACGTTGGGATTATTTAGCTACTATGTTCACAGAAGCAATAACTGTAAATGCGCCAGAACTGTTGGGAAATATTCAGGTACCTCAAAGAGCCAGCTATATCCGAGTAATTATGCTAGAGCTGAGTCGTATAGCTTCTCATTTATTATGGCTTGGGCCCTTTATGGCGGATATTGGCGCGCAGACTCCTTTTTTCTATATTTTCAGAGAGAGAGAATTGATATATGATCTATTCGAAGCTGCCACAGGTATGCGAATGATGCATAATTATTTCCGTATAGGAGGAGTAGCTGCTGATCTACCTTATGGCTGGATAGATAAATGTTTGGATTTCTGCGATTATTTTTTAACGGGAGTTGCCGAATATCAAAAACTTATCACTCGCAATCCCATTTTTTTGGAACGAGTTGAAGGAATAGGTATTATTGATGGGGAAGAAGCAATAAATTGGGGTTTGTCAGGACCCATGTTACGAGCTTCTGGAATACAATGGGATCTTCGTAAAGTTGATGATTATGAGTGTTACAATGAATTCGATTGGGAAGTCCAATGGCAAAAGGAAGGAGATTCATTAGCTCGTTATTTAGTACGAATCGGTGAAATGATAGAATCTATAAAAATTATTCAACAAGCTCTGGAAGGAATTCCTGGGGGGCCCTATGAAAATTTAGAAGTACGACGCTTTGATAAAACAAAGAATTCGGAATGGAATGATTTTGAATACAGATTCATTAGTAAAAAACCTTCACCCAATTTTGAATTATCGAAACAAGAACTTTATGTTAGAGTAGAAGCCCCAAAGGGAGAATTAGGAATTTTTCTAATGGGGGATCAGAGTGTTTTTCCTTGGAGATGGAAAATTCGTCCGCCCGGTTTCATCAATTTGCAAATTCTTCCTCAGCTAGTTAAAAGAATGAAATTGGCTGATATCATGACAATACTAGGTAGTATAGATATCATTATGGGGGAGGTTGATCGTTGAAATGATAATCGATACGAGGGAAGTACAAGCTATAAATTCTTTTTCTGGATCGGAATTCTTAAAAGAGATCTATGAACTCATATGGATCCTTGTCCCTATTTTTATCTTGATATTAGGAATTACAATAGGCGTATTAGTAATTGTGTGGTTAGAAAGAGAAATTTCCGCGGGGATACAACAACGTATTGGGCCTGAATACGCCGGCCCATTAGGAATTCTTCAAGCTCTAGCAGATGGAACAAAACTGCTTTTTAAAGAGGATATCCTCCCTTATAGAGGAGATATTCGATTATTCAGTGTGGGACCGGCTATAGCAGTCATATCAACCCTACTAAGTTATTTAGTAATTCCTTTTGGATATAATCTTGTTTTATCCGATCTCAGTATAGGTGTTTTTTTATGGATCGCCATTTCTAGTATTGCTCCGATTGCGCTTCTTATGTCAGGGTATGGGTCGAATAATAAATATTCTTTCTCAGGTGGTCTACGAGCTGCTGCTCAATCCATTAGTTATGAAATACCATTAACTCTATGTGTGTTATCAATATCTCTACGTGTGATTCGTTAAAAAATGGGCTTTCCCCCTTTCCTTTATTTCTAATATAGAAAAAAGATTGAATGTATTGAATAAGTATCTTTATTTTTTTATTCATCATTCGGGTGGATAAGTTAAACCAGATAGTTATATGAGTGAAACAAAACAGCTTAGAAATTCGCAGTAAGATGATTAAATCTCATTCCCTATGTACAAGAGTAAAGTGGAAGTAAATATAAACAGCATAAAATAAACTGTTTACCCCAAGACTGAGATTGTTTCATTAGTCATCATGTCTTGAAGCGGGTGCAAAAGATCAAGTGTATGGAGTTTATACTACTGTCTTGTATGTATTACCATACCGGGATCAATCAAAAATTAGTGGACGGGTAGAAACACCAAGATACGCAAAAGATTAGTAATACAGATAATGTAAAATATCAAAAGAAGTTAGTTAAGGTATTTCTACATAAATAAAACGAATCATAATAAGGACTTTAAATTAGTAGAAATGATCAAGCAGTACTTATCCACGATTCCGATCTAGAGTATGTTCCTATCCACTGATTAAAGAAATGACTATCAAGAACGAATTAATCCCTTTTTCCTTTTTATTTATTTTTTAGAATATCGAAACAAGAATAGGAACAAAAGAAATGATGAGTGTAGAATGAATGAGAAAAATGAATAAGAAATAAGAAAAGATTTTTATTTTATTTATTTTTTCTACATACATATATAATTTTTATCATGATTCATGAACTAGTGTCTAATTCTTTTTCGTAATCAAAAGATATGAACTGAAATAAATATCTATTGATACAACAAGTATTTTATTGAAGGAATAAGTTAAGTTATTACTCAAAAAAAAATAAAAAAAAAAAGGGGATGAGATCAATTCAGAAGCAGTTTTTATTTGTTATTCTAGCAGACAGAATTCCATCGGTCTAATTTGGGATGGGACTCTTTGATATGATATGTCTTTATTATATCCATTCTACCCAACGAATGGATACTGAAATTCATGTTAATATTGAACGAGTCCTTACATTTATTTGTGACCATAGAGGAGCCGTATGAAGCTGAGGTCTCACGTACGGTTCTGGAGTAGCGATGGGAACAGGAATGTTATCATCGACTATGATTATCTAATAGTTCAAGTACAGTTGATATAGTTGAGGCCCAGTCCAAATATGGTTTTTGGGGGTGGAATATTTGGCGCCAACCTATTGGGTTTATAGTTTTTCTAATTTCTTCTCTAGCGGAATGTGAAAGATTACCTTTCGATTTACCAGAAGCAGAGGAAGAATTAGTAGCAGGTTATCAAACCGAATATTCAGGTATCAAATATGGTTTATTTTATGTTGCTTCTTACCTAAATTTATTAGTTTCTTCATTATTTGTAACAGTTCTTTACTTAGGTGGATGGAATTTATCTATTTTACCTATTTTATTTATTCCCGATATTTTTGGAATAGATAAAATGGGGGGGGTCTTTGGAATGATAATCGGTATTCTTATTACATTAGTTAAAGCTTATTTGTTCCTGTTTATTTCTATTACAACAAGATGGACTTTACCGAGGATGAGAATGGACCAACTATTAAATCTTGGATGGAAATTTCTTTTACCTATTTCTTTGGGTAATCTATTATTGACAACCTCTTCCCAACTTGTTTCACTATAAATAATAAATAAGAGAATACGATAATGACATTATAAATTCATAATAACCTATCTTAAACAAGAGAAAGAAACATCAACTTATTTATTTCATAGATATTTACAATATGTTCCCTATGGTAACTGGATTCATGAATTATGGTCAACAAACAGTACGAGCTGCAAGGTATATTGGTCAAGGTTTCATGATTACCTTATCCCATACAAATCGTTTACCTGTAACTATTCAATATCCTTATGAAAAATTAATTACATCAGAACGTTTCCGTGGTCGAATCCATTTTGAATTTGATAAATGTATTGCGTGTGAAGTATGCGTTCGTGTATGTCCTATAGATCTACCCGTTGTTGATTGGAGATTGAAAACAGATATTAAAAAGAAACAATTGCTTAATTATAGTATTGATTTTGGAGTATGTATATTTTGTGGTAACTGTGTCGAGTATTGCCCAACAAACTGTTTATCAATGACTGAAGAATATGAGCTTTCCACTTATGATCGTCACGAATTGAATTACAATCAAATAGCTTTGGGTCGGTTACCTATGTCAGTAATTGGAGATTACACAATTCAAGCAATTAGGAATTCAAAGCAAATCAAAATAGACAAAGATAAATCTTTGGATTCAAAATCAATTACTAATTATTAAATTTTATATAATATAAGCAATCGGATAAGCAATTGGGGCTTTTTTATTTTAATATTGATTAATTTAATCAATAACTAGACCTCATAACTATTGATTGTTGAGAATTACTGTTTAATTTTAATGAAGAAGATTGAAATTTCAAATTGAGAGAATTATTTAGTTCATTCCTCTATAATCACACTACATTAAGATTCAATTCAATTAGTAACATATCATATACAAGAAAAAAATGGGGTAATTCCTTTTTCCTGGACTATTCAATAAAGTCATGAAATATTTCGACTTATTTATCTCTTACATTATACATAATGGGTTTAACTGGACCAATACATGATATTCTTGTAGTATTTCTGGGATCAGTTCTTATATTAGGAAGTCTAGGGGTAGTTTTATTTACCAATCCTATTTTTTCTGCCTTTTCATTGGGATTGGTTCTTGTTTGTATATCCTTATTATACATTTTATCGAACTCCTATTTCGTAGCTGCTGCGCAGCTCCTTATTTATGTAGGTGCTATAAATGTTTTAATCATATTTGCTGTGATGTTCACAAATAGTTCCGAATATTATAATGATTTCCACCTTTGGACTGTTGGGGATACGGTTACTTCATTAGTCTGTACAAGTATTCTTTTTTCACTAATTACTACTATCCTAGAGACATCATGGTATGGGATTATTTGGACTACAAGATCAAACCAAATTATAGAGCAGGATCTAATAAGTAATGTTCAACAAATTGGTATTCATTTATCAACGAACTTCTTTCTTCCATTTGAACTAATTTCTATAATTCTTTTAGTTGCCTTGATAGGTGCAATTAGTATGGCTCGTCAATAATGAGTACAAATTCTTAGAATTATAAATTCTAAATGAAAAATAAAAGAATGTCTTGTTTTATCATGTCTTATTTTTATAACACTTATTTTTATTTTCATTCATATATATTATTATAACATATTTAAGTGTAGTATAAAAATTATATGTAAAAAAAATAAATAAACTACTATAAGATAAGCAAAGCTTTTAATTGTATCTATCACCAATACCTTATTTTTTATTTTGTTCTGTAATTATTTTATTTATATTGGAATTGTTTGAATGAATATTCATTCATATTGAACTGAATCCAGATTGATAAGGAGTTAGTCAATGATGTTTGAGCATGCACTTTTTTTGAGTGCCTATTTATTTTCTATCGGTATCTATGGATTGATCACAAGTCGAAACATGGTTAGAGCGCTTATGTGTCTTGAACTTATACTAAATTCGGTTAATATCAATCTCGTAACATTTTCTGATTTATTCGATGGGCGTCAATTAAAAGGAGACATTTTCTCGATCTTTGTTATAGCCATTGCAGCCGCAGAAGCAGCAATTGGACTAGCTATTGTTTCATCAATCCATCGTAACAGAAAATCAACTCGAATCAATCAATCGAATTTGTTGAATAAATAGTTGTAATCATATAATCAGATATAATTAATAATATACTATTTTAATGTAGAATAAAATTATTTATTCTTTTTTTATTATTATTAATTTTATTTTATTATTAATTTTGATATTCACTAATTTTAATTAGATTAACATGTACGACTAGTATTACCATATATTGCTTTGTTGAAACAAAAATTAAAGTTTATTGGTCCTTTTTCGCGAACATATCCAGAAATAGATTGATTCTAAAAAATTCTGGTAAACCACTGATTTGTCTGGTATCTATAATATATAATTCATTTACTACTGATTTTTTTACCAGATCAAAATATTTTATTTCCAAAACTGAAATTTATAGATCCAATGTCACATTCAGTAAAAATTTATGATACATGTATAGGATGTACTCAATGTGTACGAGCTTGCCCTACGGATGTGTTAGAAATGATACCTTGGAACGGATGTAAAGCTAAGCAAATTGCTTCCGCACCAAGAACTGAGGACTGTGTAGGTTGTAAGAGATGTGAATCCGCTTGTCCAACGGATTTTTTGAGTGTTCGTGTTTATTTATGGCATGAGACAACCTCTAGTATGGGTCTAGCTTATTGATTGATACGTTACAAAAAACTCCACTTGAATCGTTTGATTCCTTTTTTTACCGACAAAAATCCGTACTCAGAATAATATATTTTCTTGAGTACGGGTTTTTATGGTCAAAGCGTATCTTGTCTTTACTACGAGTTATTTTCCTTGGTTAACAATAATTGTAGTTTTGCCGATATTTGCGGGTTCCTCAATTTTTTTTCTCCCACATAGAGGAAATAAGGTGATTAGGTGGTATACTATAAGTATATGCCTTTTAGAGCTCCTTCTAACGACCTATGTATTTTGTTATCATTTCCAATTGGACGATCCATTAACACAATTGGGGGAGGATTATAAATGGATAAATCTTTTTGATTTTCACTGGAGATTGGGAATCGATGGACTTTCTATAGGACCCATTTTATTGACAGGGTTTATCACTACTTTAGCGACTTTAGCGGCTTGGCCAGTTACTCGAGATTCGCGATTGTTTTATTTCCTGATGTTAGCAATGTACAGCGGCCAAATAGGATCATTTTCCTCTCGAGACCTTTTACTTTTTTTTATCATGTGGGAGTTAGAATTAATTCCCGTTTACTTACTTTTATCTATGTGGGGGGGTAAAAAACGTCTTTACTCAGCTACAAAGTTTATTTTATACACTGCGGGGGGTTCTATTTTTCTCTTAATAGGGGTTTTGGGTATAGGTTTATATGGTTCCGACGGGCCAATATTGAATTTTGAAACATTAGCTAATCAATCATATCCCATAGTTTTGGAAATTCTATTATATTTTGGCTTTCTTATTGCTTATGCTGTCAAATTACCGATTATACCCCTACATACATGGTTACCAGATACCCACGGAGAAGCGCATTACAGTACATGTATGCTTCTGGCTGGAATCTTATTAAAAATGGGAGCGTATGGATTGATTCGAATAAATATGGAATTTTTACCCCACGCTCATTCTATATTTTCTCCGTGGTTCGTGATAGTGGGAACGATACAAATAATTTATGCAGCTTCAACCTCTTTCGGTCAACGTAACTTAAAAAAGAGAATAGCCTATTCCTCCGTATCTCATATGGGTTTTATAATTATAGGAATTGGTTCTATAACCAACGCGGGGCTCAATGGGGCCGTTTTACAACTAATCTCTCATGGATTTATTGGTGCTGCGCTTTTTTTCTTAGGGGGAACAGGCTGTGATAGAACGCATCTTGTTTATCTTGACGAAATGGGGGGAATATCCATCCCAATGCCAAAATTATTTACCTTGTTCAGTAGTTTCTCGATGGCCTCTCTTGCATTGCCGGGAATGAGTGGTTTTGTTGCGGAATTAGTAGTATTTTTTGGAATAATTACCAGCCCAAAATATCTTTTAATGCCAAAAATACTAATTACTTTTGTAATGGCAATTGGAATGATATTAACTCCTATTTATTTATTATCTATGTTACGTCAAATGTTCTATGGATACAAATTATTTAATGCTCAAAAGTCTTATTTTGTGGATTCTGGGCCACGAGAACTATTTGTTTCGATTTGTATCTTTTTGCCCGTAATAGCAATTGGTATTTATCCTGATTTTGTTTTCTCGCTATCAGTTGATAAAGTACAAGCTATTGTATCTAATTACTTTCATAGATAGTTTTGATGAATAAAGCAAAGCGAAGAGTCGAATAATTATACGATTTTCCATTTTTTAAAATAGTTCGCTGTACAACGCAAAAGAAGTGAATTAAAATGGAAATGAGATGTATCTCGAGTTTTTGAGAACCATTTATCACTCAAAAAGGGGATTAAATGGTTCTCAAAAACTTACACAAAATTTATATTATATGGAAGGATCTCTTGATGTATTCTCTTTAAATAGTTTACTCAACTAGATAGGAATGAGAATGAACCATAACTATGTAAACCTATTCCTAATAGATTAACCCCAAAATAGCATATCCAAATTATAAGAAATCCTATAGAAGCTACAATTGCCGAATTAATACCTTGAAAATTTTGGTTTGTTCTGGTATGTAAATAAATTGCATATATAGTCCAAGTAATAAATGCCCATGTTTCTTTAGGATCCCAATTCCAATAAGATCCCCATGCTTCATTAGCCCATACTGCGCCAGAAAGTATGCCTATGGTTAAAAAGGTAAACCCTAGACTAATGACACGATAACTCCAATAATCTAATCTTTGAGTGAATTGATATTTATAATAGTTTTTAAATGAAAGAAAAGAAGTATTTTGTAAAACATTTCTTTTATCATGCAAGTGAATTGCACCAAAGAAAAATGAGCTAATTAAGGAATTTTTACCCTTATAAAAAATATTGATGTTTTTTCGAAATGTAATGACTAAAAGAGCAATTGAAAATAAGGATCCAAATAAAAGAGCTGCATAGCTCAATAACATCATACTTACGTGCATCATCAACCACTGAGATTGCAAAGCAGGTACTAATATTGCGGATTGATGCATTCCAGTTGAAAAACCAGAAGTGGCGAAACCTTGGGTAAAAATCGCACTTGGCGCCGTTATTGCGCTTAAATAATTTTTATTTTTATGATTTTTAAAATACAGAATCATATGAATAATGAGGAAACTCCACGAAAGGAACATTAATGATTCGTATAAATTACTTAGCGGAAAATGCCCCGAATAAATCCAACGAATAACTAATAAGCCTGTTATAGATAAAAAAGTAGCTATCATCCCCTTTTCTGATGAATTACATAGTCCTTCGATTTCATGAACTAATAAATTTATCAAATGAATCATAATAACAACGGAAATAATCGAAAAAGAGATATGAGTTAATATATGTTCTAGAGTCACAAATATCATAAATAAAAAAATGGTCCAATTACTTACAGAATGAAAATCAGGAATTGAATACATTACATTATAGGATTTATTGTATTCTTTTTATATTTTATATTAGAGCATGCCGCCACTCGGACTCGAACCGAGATGCTCTAGCACTGCTTCCTAAGAGCAGCGTGTCTACCGATTTCACCATGGCGGCTTGCTTGAAATAATAATAGCTCGTAGAGCTTGAATCGTCCAGATTTAAGGCAATATGGTTTCGAAAATAAAAATATTAGAATAGATTTTTTTTTCAATGAAAAAGAAATAGAATTTGATATGTATCACAATTTCATTACTAAGTCCAAATAATTTATCGAAATAATATTTCGATAACTTGGTACCATTAAATGGGATAATATTAATTATAGTATACTGGTACATAATTTATGATAAGATCGATTTATTATGAAACCAATTAAATATTGGCCTAATAAATACATAAAAAACAAAAGATTTGCAATCGATATTTCGATTTCACTATACTTTTCACAAAAATTATATATATATATAATTTTTGTGAAAGATTAATTGGTAAGAAAAAATTTATGTACCGTGAATGCTAATTCTAGAATAATGAAAATCGAAATATTCAATATATATTAAAACCAGTAAACTAGAACTCAATAAACGGAAGAATTCTTATTTTTTCTATATATTAGAACAACTAATTATATTACAACAACGAGTTTTAAATTATATTGAATTGAGAGCATTATTTATTTTATAAATTCTTTTTTCTAGCCATATTAATTCAGATTATTCCAAGTCAAGGCTTTATTATTTGTTTGTTTGCCGTACAAAAAAACTTTTTGAATTTCCTGTCGAAACAGACTTAGCTAAAGAAAAAGCTTTAACTGCAGCCAAATATCCTTTTTTCTTCCAAATATTTTTACGAATACGTTTTTTTGATATAGAAGTACGTTTTTTTGGAACTGCCATTCAAAAGCGAAATTACTAATTTTTATTGTTGTATGTGAAAGACATGTATTGACGGATTGTTCTTTTTATTCATTATCTGTACTTAATTTTATAGATAATGTAATTATTTTTCATAAGATATAAATACTTTTTGTCTGATAATACTATCTATTTATATAACTATCTTATATATATATAAGATAGTTATATATTATGTATTTTATTAATAGAGTTTGGATTGGGTAAAAAAACTTCCCTAATAATCATTTTTTATTTTTTATTATATTGTATATTGAGTCAAATTATTCGCATATACTAGATCCATACATATTTGAATCAAGCACTATTTTTGGTATAACTATTTTTTCTTACTATACTATATCGTTATAAATTATCAAAATAGTACAATCATTAAAAAATAGTTATATATTAGATTCTGTATCTTAATAAATATTTTTCTTTAATTAATAACTAAATAATAGTCTTGATCCGGTTATTTGGTCATATTATTTGACCAAATAAATTAGAACTTTTTGAGTTTCTCAAAAAGATATGATATGAAAAAAGTGAGATCAGACTAATTAATAATAATAATATTTGAGTTCTTTCTAAAAAAGATAAAAATTGCTGAATCGAAAACAATAACAATTAATAAGAATAAAAAAATTAAAAATTGATTTTATTATGGAACATACATATCAATATGCTTGGATAATACCTTTCCTTCCACTTCCTGTCACTATGTCAATAGGATTTGGACTTCTGCTTGTTCCAACAGCAACAAAAAATCTTCGTCGTATATGGGCTTTTTATAGCATTTTATTTCTAAGTATAGCTATGGTTTTTTCCGTCAATTTAGCTATTCAGCAAATAAATGGAAGCTTTATCTATCAATATCTATGGTCTTGGACTATTAATAATGATTTTTCCTTAGAATTCGGATACTTAATCGATCCACTTACTTCCATTATGTCAATATTAATCACTACCGTTGGAATCATGGTTCTTATTTATAGTGATAATTATATGTCTCACGATCAAGGATATTTGAGATTTTTTGCTTATATGAGTTTTTTCAATGCTTCCATGTTGGGATTAGTTACTAGTTCTAATTTAATACAAATTTATATTTTTTGGGAGCTGGTAGGGGTGTGCTCATATTTATTAATAGGTTTTTGGTTCACACGATCAATTGCAGCAAGTGCTTGTCAAAAAGCTTTTGTAACTAATCGGGTAGGGGACTTTGGTTTATTATTAGGAATTCTGGGTTTTTATTGGATGACAGGTAGTTTTGAATTTCGAGATTTGTTCGAAACATTTAATAAGTTAATTCATAATAATGGGGTAAATTCTTTATTTGCTACTCTATGTGCTTTCCTGTTGTTCGCCGGTGCAATTGCTAAATCTGCGCAATTCCCCCTTCATGTATGGTTACCTGATGCTATGGAGGGGCCCACTCCTATTTCAGCTCTTATACATGCCGCTACTATGGTAGCAGCGGGCATTTTTCTTGTAGCTAGACTTCTTCCTCTTTTCACGGTTATACCTTATATAATGAATTTCATTTCTTTAATAGGTGTAATAACACTACTATTAGGAGCTACTTTGGCTCTTGCTCAAAGAGACATTAAGAGAAGTTTAGCCTATTCTACAATGTCTCAATTAGGTTATATTATGTTAGCTCTAGGTATAGGTTCTTATCGGGCTGCTTTATTTCATTTGATCACTCATGCCTATTCTAAAGCATTATTATTTTTGGGATCGGGGTCCATTATACATTCAATGGAACCCATTGTTGGATATTCACCAGATAAAAGTCAAAATATGGCTCTTATGGGCGGTTTAACAAGATATGTTCCAATTACAAAAACGACTTTTTTCTTAGGTACACTTTCTCTTTGTGGTATTCCACCTCTTGCCTGTTTTTGGTCCAAAGATGAAATTCTTAATGATAGTTGGTTGTATTCACCGATTTTCGCAATAATAGCAACTTTCACAGCGGGATTAACCGCATTTTATATGTTTCGAATATATTTACTTACTTTCGAGGGATATTTACATGTTCATTTAAAAAATTACAGTGGAATTAAAAACAGTTCCCTATATTCCATATCTTTATGGGGGAAAGAAGCACCAAAATTGATAAAGAAAAATTTACTTTTATCACCAACGAATAGTAATGCAAGTGTTTCCTTTTTTTCAAAAAATATATATAAACTTGATGGGAATGTAATAAATCAGATACGAAATTTTAGTACTCATTTTGGAAAAAAATACACTTCTATCTATCCACATGAATCGGATAATACTATGCTATTTCCACTGCTTATATTGGTACTATTTACTTTATTCGTTGGATCCATTGGAATTCCTTTTGGTCAAGGAGTAATGCATTTAGATCTATTATCCAAATGGTTGACTCCACCAGAAAACTTTTTCCACACGGATTCTCATCATTCTGAGAATTGGTATGAATTTATAAAAAATGCAATTTATTCCGTAGGTATAGCATCTTTTGGAATATGCATAGCATCCATTCTTTATGGGTCTGTTTATTCATCTTTCCAAAATTTTTATTTAAAAAATTCCTTTGTGAAAATGGGTTCTAAGAGAATTTTATTGGATCCAATAGTAAATGCGATATACAATTGGTCATATAATCGGGGCTATATAGATTTTTTTTATACAACAATCTTAACTAGGGGTATAAGAGTATTGTCTGAACTAAGTTATTTTTTTGATAGATGTGTAATTGACGGAATTATAAATGGTATTGGTATTGGAAGTTTCCTTATAGGAGAGGGGTTAAAATATATCGGAGGTGGACGAATTTCATCTTATCTTTTTTTATATTTATTCTATTATGTATCAATTTTTTTACTAATTTATTTTTTGAGTTTATAAGAATGGATTCTTATTATTTTTTTATTAGAATTGGAGTTTTAAACTTATATAAGATACGAGATAAAAATAAGGGAGAAATTATTAAGAATTTAAAAATATCATAACAATTTCTTTATTTCTTCGTTTTATATTTATTATTTATTTCTTTATATATATATATATAATATGTATATTATGTATATATTATATATATAATATATACATAATATTTTAATATTTATAATTGATATAATTTATAATTTCGATAATAGCATATTCAATTAAATTTTCATCTTAGAAAAAAAAATTAATAATACTTTTTTTATATTTCTAAAAGTTTTCCTATTTTATTTATTAAAATAAGACAAATTATATATATAAATAATACTATATAATATATAAATAATACTATATAATATAATAGGTTTATATTATATTATATAAACACTAACTTGTTGTTGCACCGAAACATATAAATGTTTACTAATCTGGCTAATGTTGAACTTGGTAAAATGAAATGGTTGAATAATGGAAAAATTAGATTATTCAGGAATATACATTGAATGCTGAGATTACGCATTGAATTTCTGGTAGTGGATCCATAATCTAAAAAGTTTCTGTGATTGTTCCAGAAGAAATGAAACAAAAGATAGGGTAGAACTAGGACAGTTATTGTATGAGGTCTACCCAATGCTAGATGCAGAGGCGCATAATAGATCGATATGAACATCATGAGCTGTCCCGT